ATCCGCGCCGCTTTTCAACCAAACAGGTAAATTTTTAGTAATATTGAAAAATAAATAATATAAATTTAAAGTGGAAGTTAATTGAATAATAGAAGAAGAAGCTCCATTTACTCAATGAATGACTCCCCTCTAAAACTTTTTGTTTGTCTACTACTTCTTATTTCTTATGTTTTTATTTATTTAAAATAATGAATGTATGAATCTAAACAAAGGATTTCCGATATATCCGTAAAAGAAGAAATATTAATCTTTGGTGAACAAGAGAAAAAGCATTATTATTTCGATACAAGACGACACAAGAAAAGGTAGAACTCCTTTTTCTTGTGTCGAATAGAAGATTAGGAAGACTTATAATCCTTCCTAGAGGTACCTGTTCCTTTCATTTCATTTATCCAGTCCTTGTCTTGTATCTTCTTCCTTTGTTTTTGTATACCTATTGGCTAGTGCCTAGTACTAAAAATGGAATACAAGTAATGAATTCCATAGATCTCGCAAAAATACTAGAAACAAAAAACAAAGCAAAGTAGGTTTAAGGAAGTTTACAGAAATGCATATTGATGGTAAGGAATTTCTGGATCTAGTTTACAGAAATGCATATTGATGGTAAGGAATTTCTGGATCTAGAAATTCATTTCATATAATTGAACCTTTTCAAACTGTTTCTTTTTAAGAACCAAAAAAATTTGTGCCAAAATAACAGATGCGAAGAAGAACAAAAGGCCTTGGACGCGTAATGGATCTTGAAGCACTATTTCTGCATCTCCCTGACCAAACCCCCCTACATTAGGATTGCTTGTTAATGGTTGATCAAGCTTGATAGATTCACCCTCTGAAACAAGAAGTTCTGGCCCTGGAGGTATAATATCAACCGCTTGGTGACCATCCGATGCATCAACTATGGTTATTTCATATCCCCCCTTTTCTTTACGTACTATTTTGCTTACTATACCCGCGGATGTAGCATTATAGACTGTATTGTTACTCTTGCTCCCATCAGGATAAATCTGACCCCTTCCCCTGTTCCCACCTACATATATAGGATATTTTAAGAAGTTAACGTCTTTCTTTGTAGCAGGGTCGGGGGAAAGAATGGGAAAGACGATTTCACTATATTTTTGACCTGGAACAGGACCTATCACAAGAATATTTCTTTTATTAGGACGATAACTCAGAAAAGACAGATTTCCTATCTTTTCTTTCACCTCGGGAGAAATACGATCGGTGGGGGCTAATTCGAATCCCTCGGGTAAAATAAGAACAGCCCCCACGTTCAAAGACCCTTTTTTACCATTAGCAAGGACTTGTTTCACTTGCATATCATAAGGAATTCGAACAACTGCTTCAAATACAGTATCAGGAAGTACAGCTTGTGGAACTTCAATATCCACAGGCTTATTAGCTAAATGGCAATTGGCGCATACAATTCGCCCGGTTGCTTCTCGTGGATTTTCATAACTTTTCTGCGCAAAAATGGGATACGCATTTGAAATAGATGCTCGAGTTATTACATATATCATGATCGATACAGAAATAAATTGAGTCATCTGTTCCTTTACCCAAGAAAAAGTATTTCTATTTTGCATGATCCAATCATTGATCCCGGAATTTCTACAATAAATTAGATAGGTAGCTAGTATAGTTCCCTATCCACGAGTCTGCCATTGTACTGAAAAAATTCGACGAAAACAGGACGAAGGCCTTGAAAAGTATAAAGAATGAGAAAAATAAAAAATACCCTTTTTTTACGTGAAAAAACTTTTTGATTGATATCAGGAAATCAAATAAGTTTATCATTCATTCATTGAATGATAAATGACTACAAGCGAAGGAGATACACGATTTAAAAAACGGAAGATCCAATATTTCACAATTGTATCTAGAATAACTGGAAAAGTGGAAACAAGACCAGATATAATTTGCTCATTATGAGCCAATCCAAAATCATTGTAGATCGAACCAATCATTAGTTCCCAACCATGGGTTGAGTGAAATCCAATCCATAAATCAGTAACTAAAAGAATAGAAAAAGCTTTTATTGTGTCACTTAAGTTATAGAAGAATTCCTGAATCCAAGAATTCAGAATAAGAAGTTCTTCATTACCCAGAATAAAATAACCACTTAGAATAGTAAAACAGATTATATTTGTCGACAAATGCAAAATGATATGGAGATGATATTCATTATGTGTTTTGACCAATTGTATCGTTTCTTTGTGTATTCCTATACTAAGCTTTTTTATATGTGTCTCTGGGTATTCTTTTATCATTTCATCCAACAAGAATAGTTCTTCTAATTCTAGGAATTTTTCTAAAACATTTTTCTCTTGAATATCATTCAAAAAATTTTCGGATTGCCTAGTATTCCACCAATGAATAATCCAAGGTTCCAGACTTTTTTGAAATGAGAGAGAGATCCACCAGGGCAAAAATATTATAGATGCAAGATACGCGAGGGAAGCCAATGCTTTCTTTTTTTTCATTTTTTTTTCTGTGAATTGTTAATGAACTGCTTCATTTGTCAACTTTATCTGATCTTATATTTCTCTAAAGCACGGGTTCTATAACAAGGTATCGAACCTATGGATCTATTCCCAGTTTTTTGTAAAAATGTAGTCCTTAGATCTAGAAAAAAGAATATAGAACTAGAATTAAGGATCCCGTTTCGAATGAAATATATATATTTATAATAGAATAAGTAAATTCTAAGTAAATGGGATTTCCGAATATCTCAATTGAATAAATCCGAACGAATTTGTTCCTTTTGATAAAAATTCAAAAAACTTCAATTGGTACGCGCAGGAAATAGGCCAATTCAGCAGCTTTTTGTTCAATTTCTCGTGGAGTCAAATTCTCATCAGTACGAGTCAAGGGGATGGTTCCTTGGCCTCTGATTTCCATATAAAGAATACGACGAGGAAAAAGACCCTCTTTAACCTCCATTCTGATTGATTGGATATCTTTCATAAAGAAGCGAAGGAAAATGCGACGATTTATTCCGGGGAATCCCCAACGAAAAATACACATTATTTCTTCTTTTCTATCGAATCGATCATAACCACTACCTACATTCCACGATATTGTGCACCACAAATAGGAACTAATGAATAAACCCGCGATCCCATAGAACGACATCACGATCCCTTGTGGAAAAAAAATAATTTGTTGAGAAGGAAATCCAGGTATCAGATTCCTACCAAGATAACTAGAAATTCCAACCACTAAAAATCCTAGTGAACCTAAAAAAAGAATAAAGGCCCAGAAAAAATTACTTGCTTTTCGAGACCCTGTTATAAGTTCTATCCATATATGTTCTGATCGCCAGTTCATACTATACTAGATCCAATTGCATTCGATTGGAATTCAGAAAAAAAAAAATTGACTTTACTTTTCTTGATGCCAAAGTAACTTTCATCAACTAAAACTATTCTGATATGAACCCTTAGGAGTAATTGGTTAGATACATTGACTTTCAATTATAAAAATATTTGCCGATCGTTTTTATAACCCGTATATACATGGATTTATACGGATATCATGTATCCGCATGCATAACAGTTCTTTCATTTGTATTCGGAAAAAAGGCACATATCATACCGCATTACACTAAACAAATATCTGTACCAAAAAAAAATATCTGGGTTGGCCCCATCAGGTCTAGACAATCTTATTTTTTTGTACATGAAGAAATAAAGAAGCCATTGCAATCGCTGGAAATACTAGGCCTACTAAAGGGACAAAAAAAGAAGGTAAGTAAAGATCTGTCATAGAACGGGTACCTCAATTTAATATTTGTATCTATTATAAATATAAAGATATCATAAGTATATCTATTATATTATAATTATTAATAAATAATATTAAGATAAATAATATTAAGTACTTAATAAGTGCAAGGAATGAGAACTAAATGAAAATTTAGTGTACCTATTCATCTTTCTACACGAATATGTATGACAACCCACTTTAAGTTTACGAAATTTTATGAATTCTCCCGTCCTTAATACTCTTTCTATCTTACTAATAAAATAAAGAGTTTTTTTTTTTATTAAAGATAAAGAGTTTATTATAAGTTCGCGACTCTAATTAAACTAATTCAACCCAACAAAAAGGGATTAGATTTCTAATAAAAAATGGAAGTTCTTGGTAGGCAAGGCATAGAAATCACTTCTATTTTTTCTAGATTTTAATATTTTCCTTTTATTTCTATATTATAGATATCTATTTTTCAAAGGAAAAAAACCGTGTAGCTGAAATAACTCACTCAGAACGCCTTTTAAAAGATTACGCGGTATGATTGGGTCGAATAAGCCCTTATGGAATAAATACTCAGCTGCTTGTGAACCGTCGGGTACTGTTTTATTCAATGTTTGTTCAATTACTCTTTTACCTGCGAAAGCAATGTACGCGTTAGGTTCAGCAATAATGACATCTCCCAACATACCAAAACTGGCCGTTACTCCACCAGTTGTAGGGGATGTAAGGATTGATACATAGAATAACTTTTTATTTGATTGATAATTATATGAAGCAGAAGATATTTTAGCCATTTGCATCAAGCTCAAACTTCCTTCTTGCATACGTGCTCCTCCGGAAGCACACACAATAATAACAGGTAGAGATCGATTAGTAGCATACTCGATCAAACGAGTGATTTTCTCGCCTACTACAGATCCCATACTACCCCCCAAAAACTGAAAATCCATAACCCCAATTGCTATGGGAATACCATTTAATTGACCTATGCCTGTTTGAACAGCTTCAGTTAAACCTGTTCTTTGTTGATAAGAATCAATACGATCTTTATAAGGTTCCTCCTCTGAATGAAATTCAATGGGGTCCATGGAGACCATATCTTCGTCCATAGGATCCCAAGTGCCCGGGTCAATCAAAAGTTCGATTCTATCTGAACTGCTCATTTTCAAATGATATCCACACTGCTCACAAATATTCATTTTTGATCTAAAAAATTTTTTATAATTTAATCCATAACAATTTTCGCA